CAGCCAACCGCTCTACCACTGAGCTACTGAGGAACAACGGGCGATTCGATCTCATAAAGTTCAACTACCGTTCTCAACCCACGAACAATATGAGTCCGAAGCTTCCTTCGTAACTCCCGGAACTTCTTCGTAGTGGCTCCGTTCCATGCCTCATTTCATAGGGAACCTCAAAGCGGCTCTATTTAATTCTATTATATTTATTATATTTAATAATAAATTATATCCCCAATTCCATTCATTTAATATCTCTTTGTTTGGTATCATTGACATAAGAGATGTCATTTATGGTCTTTTTCTTTCTATTAAATTTGAATCAAAATCCAAAATATATATACAAAAAATATGAGTCTATGTGAAAGTTTAAAAATCATCATATAATAATAATAATCGATAAATTGCAATACAAAAGTAGGAGGTTTGTGATGATTTTTAAAATTTTTCTACTAGGTAATCCATTATCCTTATGCATGAAGATAATTAATTCCGTTGTTATAGTTGGACTCTATTATGGATTTATGACCACGTTCTCCATGGGGCCATCTTATTTCTTCCTCCTTCGGGCTTGGATTATGGAAGAAGGAAACGAAAAGCAGATATCAGCAACAACCGGTTTCATTATGGGACAGCTTATGATGTTTATATCAATCTATTATGCGCCCCTGCATTTAGCATTGGGTAAACCTCATACAATAACTGTCCTAGTTCTACCATATCTTTTATTTCATTTCTTACGGAACAATAACAAGAACTTTTTTGATTATGGATCTACTACTAGAAATTCAATACGTAATTTTAACATTCAATGTATATTCCTGAATAATTGGATTTTTCAATTATTCAACCATTTCATTTTACCAAGTTCAACACTAGCCAGATTGGTCAACATTTATCTGTTTCGATGCAACAACAAGATGTTATTTGTAACAAGTAGTTTTATTGGTTGGTTAATTGGTCACATTTTTTTTATTAAGTGGGTTAAGTTAGTATTATTCTGGATACGGCAAAATCATTTCATTCAATCTAATAAGTACCTTTTTTCAGAATTGAGAAATTTTCTGGCTCGAATCTTTAGTATTCTCTTATTTATCACTTGTGTATACTATTTAGGTAGAATGCCTTTACCTATTATTACTAAAAAACTCAAGGAAACCTCAGCAACGGAGGAAAGCGAGGAAAATGAGGAAGAAAGCGACATAGAAACGACTTCGGAACAAAAAGAAAGGAAACAGGACGAAGAGGGGTCCGCCAAAAAAAACCCTTCTTTTGGTTCCGAAGAAAAAGAAGATCCACACAAAATAAATGAAACAAACAAAATCCCAGCGAATAAAAAAGAAAAAACAAAGGATGAATTCCACTTTAAAGAGACGTACTACAACTCTAAGTATAGCCCGGTTTACGAAGACTCTTATCTTGATATCTATCAAGAACAAGAACTTTTGGAATTAGAAAGTAAAGAAGATAAAAATCTTTTTTGGTTTGAAAAACCGCTTGTCACTTTTCTTTTCGACTGTAAACGATGGAATCGTCCATTTCGATATATAAAAAATGATCGATTTGAAAATGCTGTACGAGATGAAATGTCACAATATTTTTTTTATACATGTCCAAGTGATGAAAAACAAAGAATATCTTTTACATATCCACCAAGTTTATCGACTTTTTCAAAAATGATAGAACGAAAGATATCTTTGTACACGACCGAAAAGCTATCCCACGAGGATAATTATTGGGTTTATATTAATGAACAAAAAAAGCACACCTTGAACAATGAATTAATAAATCGAATAAAAACGCTAGAAAAAAAAACGGGATCCCTTGCTCTAGATGTGCTCGAGAAAAGAATCAGATTATGCAATGATGAAAACGAAAAGGAATGCTTGCCTAAAATGTACGATCCTTTTTTGAACGGACCATATCGCGGAAAAATCAAAAAATTATATTCACGTTCAATCAGGGATGCTTTAATAACTTCTACAGATGCAGAGGGGTCCATAGAAATAGTCTGGATAAATAAAATTCACGGTCTACTTCCTAATGATTCCCCCCAAAAAGAATTTGAATATCAAAAGAATCTCTTTGGTGGAGAATTTTTATCGACAAATATTGGTCATTCCTTAACCTCAACCGGCGAAGTCCCGTTGGAATCCCCACCCAGCCTTAATTTAAATTTAAAAAAATTGTCTTTGTTGGCAGAAGAAAAAAGAATTGATTCAGAAAGGCAAGCAAAATGTTTGCAATGGATATTCGATGTAGTTACAACTGATCACAATGATCAAACAATTAGAAATCAAAATAATACAATTTTTTTCCCTGGAATGGAAGAAGTCAAAAAAGAGGTTCCTCGATGGTCATACAAATTGACCGATGATTTGGAAGAACAAGAGGAAGAAAATGAAGAAGAATCAACAGAAGATCATGAAATTCGTTCAAGAAAAGCCAAACGTGTTGTAATTTATACTGATAAGGACGAAACTACCAATACTATTAGTAATACTAGTGATAGTGATCAAGCAGAAGAGGTGTCTTTGATACGTTACTCACAACAATCGGATTTTCGTCGGGATCTAATCAAAGGATCCATGCGTGCTCAAAGACGTAAAACAGTCACTTGGGAAATATTTCAAGCAAATGTGCATTCGCCACTTTTTTTGGATCAAATAGACAAAACATTTTTTTTCTCTTTTGATATCTCCGAAATGATGAATCTCGTTTTTAGGGGTTGGATGGGTAAAGAATCGGAATTTCAAATTTACGATTCTGAGGAGGAAGAAACAAAAGAAAAAGAGAAGAAAAACAAGGAAAAAAAAGAGGAAAATGAACGTATAACAATATCAGAAACTTTGGATAGCATTATATTTGCTCAAGCAATAAGGGGTTCGATGTTAGTAACCCAATCGATTCTTAGAAAATACATTGTATTGCCTTCGTTGATAATAGCTAAAAATGTCGGCCGTATGTTATTATTACAATTCCCCGAGTGGTACGAGGATTTGAAAGATTGGAATAGAGAAATGCATGTTAAATGCACTTATAACGGTGTTCAATTATCAGAAACAGAATTTCCAAAAGATTGGTTAACGGATGGTATTCAGATAAAAATTCTATTTCCTTTCCGTCTGAAACCTTGGCGAAAATCTAAAGTACGATCCCATCATAGAGATACAATGAAAAAAAAAGGAAAAAAAGACAATTTTTGTTTTTTAACAGTCTGGGGAAGAGAAGCGGAACTCCCCTTTGGTTCTCCTCGAAAACAACCTTCTTTTTTTGAACCTATGTTGAAAGAGTTAAAAAAAAAAATTCGAAAAGTGGAAAAAACATTTTATCTTTCTCTAGTTCTAAGAGTTTCTAAAAAAACGAGAAAATGGTTTTTCAAAATTTCAAAAGAAAAAACAAGATGGGTTAGGAAAATAGTTCTAGTTATAAAACGAATAATAAAAGAACTTGAAAAAATAAACCCAATTATCTTATTTGGATTCGGGAAAGTAAAAGTATATGAATCAAACGAAAATAGAAAAGAGTCTATAATCAGTAATAATATTACCGACGAATCAACCATTCAAATTCAATCCACGGATTGGACAAAACATTCACTTATAGAAAAAAAAATAAAGGATCTTGCTGAAAGGACAACCACAATCAGGAATCAAATAGAACAAATCACAAAAGACAAGAAAAAAATAGTTCTAACTCCAGGTATAAGTATTAGCCTTAGCCCTAACAAGACAAATTGTGCTGATAAAAATGCAGAATTGCAAAAATATATTTGGCAAATATTCAAAAGAAAGAGTACCCGATTAATACGTAAATTATACTACTTTATCAAATATTTCATTGAAAGAATATACAGCAATACCCTTCTACGTACCATTAACATTCTTAGGACCAATGCACAACTTTTCTTTGAATCAAAAAAGAAAATGATCAAAAATGTCTTTTACCGCGATGAAACAAATCAAGAAGGGATTGATCAAACAAATAAAAATACAATTCACTTTATTTCGACAATGAAAAAGTCGCTTTCTAATATTTCTAATATTAGTAATAAGAATTCAAATATTTATTGTGACTTATCCTCTTTGTCACAAGCATATGTATTTTACACATTATCACAAGTTCAAGTTAATAACAAGTATTACTTGAAATCTGTACTTCAATATTACGGGATCCATCTTTTTCTTAAAGATAGAATAAAAGATTATTGTGGGACACAAGGACTATTTGATTCCAAACCAAAGCATAAGAAAGTTTATAAGTCTGGAATGAATGAATGGAAAAACTGGTTAAAGAGTCATTATCAATACAATTTATCTCAAACTCAATGGTCTCGATTAGTACCAAAAAAGTGGAGAAATAGAGTCAATCAACATCAACGTTGTACAACTCAAAAAAAAGACTCAATAATAATATTGGAGTCATATAAAAAAAACCAATTAATTCATTACGTGAAAAAAAATTATTATGGAATAGACTCATGGACAGGACAAAAAGAAAAATTAAAAAAAAACTACAAATATGATTTTCTAGCACATAAATATATGAATTATGGGGATGGGGGGGACTCATATATTTATGCATCGCCATTACAAGTAAACAGAGATAAAAAAATTCCATATAATTTCAATACACAGAAACCAAAATCATTTTATGTACTAGTAGGTATAGATATTAGTGATTATCTAGGGGACAAATCTAGTCTATATGGAGAAAAAAATCTGGATAGAAAATACTTTGATTGTAGAATTCTCCGGTTTTGTTTTAGAAAAAATATCGATATTGATACTTGGACTAATATGCATATTGGTACCAAGATTAATAAAAATACTAAAGCCGGAATTGATAATTATCAAATAATTTATAATAAAGATATTTATCCTCTCGCGATTCATCAAAAAACGAAACCATCCAATAAAAGAAAAAACTTTTTTGATTGGATGGGAATGAATAAAGAAAAGCTATATCGTCCCATATCAAATCTGGAATCTTGGTTCTTCCCAGAATTTGGACTACTTTATGATGCATATAAGCTTAAACCATGGATTATACCAATCCAATTTCTTCTTTTAAACATTCATAGAAATGAGACTATTAGTCAAAATAAGAACATCAACGGAAATCCAGAAAAGGATCTTAATCTACGATCTAATAAAAAAGAATATCTTGAATTAGAGAATCGGAACCAACAAGAAAAAAAACAAAAGCTAAACCCAAAAGATCTTGGATCAGATACACAACAAGATACACAAAAACAAAAGAAAAAAGAAGATGTTGAAAAAAATGACACAAGATCCGCCATTAAAAAACGTAGAAAGAAAAAACAATTCAAGAGTCAAAAAGAAGCGGAACTCGATTTTTTTCTGAAAAAATATTTCCTTTTTCAATTAAGATGGGATGATTCTTTAAATCAAAGAATGATCAACAATATCAGGGTATATTGTCTACTACTTAGACTGACAAATCTAAAGGAAATTGCTATATCCTCAATTCAAAGAGGAGAGATGCGTCTAGATGTAATGTTGATTCAAAGGGATCTATCTCTTACAGAATTGATAAAAAGGGGAATATTTATTATTGAACCGGTTCGTCTCTCTAAAAAATGGGATGAAGAATTGATTATATATCAAACCCTAAGTATTTCATTGGTCAATAAGAATAAACAACAAGCTGATAGAAAATATATAAAAGAAAGATATCTTGATCAGAATCCTTTTGAGAAATCCATTTCACGACATAGCACTATGTTTGTGAGTGAAGATAAAAAAAACTATGATTTATTTGTTCCTGAAAATATTCTATCTACTAGACGTCGCAGAGAGTTGAGAATTCTAATTTGTTTCAATCCCCGGAAGGGGAATGTTTTAGACGTAGATAGAAATCTAATATTTTTCAACGAAAACAACATAAGTAACTATGGACAGTTTTTGAAAAAGGACAGGCATTTTAATACAGATGCAAATAAAAACAAATTAATTAAATTAAAATTGTTTCTTTGGCCCAATTATCGATTAGAAGATTTAGCTTGTATGAACCGGTATTGGTTTGATACTACTAATGGTAGTCGTTTCAGTATGTCAAGAATACAGATGTATCCACAATTCAGAATTAATTGATAGTATATTTAATATACAATATATACAATATACTAACTATGTTATATATATTAACTATAACTACTATAACTATATAAACAATATATACATAAGTAAAAATAATATAAACTCACTAAGTACTAACTATATATAAATATAATAAATATACCATTATACATTATAAAATGATATTTATAAATTATTATAAATTACATTTATTATTATACGCTATATACACTGTTTATTATTATAGATTATATATTATTATACATTATATACACTAGTATATATATATGGTATCGCTATATATATATATATACCACTAACTATATATATATATATACTACTAATATGTATATAATATATACTACTAATAATATAATAATACTAGTGATACTACTATAATACTAGTGATACTACTAGTCTAATACTATTATTATTTAACTATTAAGTATTAGTAGTATTCTATTTATTAGTAGTATTATATTATTTTAATATTAATAGTATAATTTTTATATTTGTTTTTATTTATATTTAGTGTAATATTATTTATAATAGTATAATTTATAGTATTATTATATTATAATTATTTTATTAAAATTATAATTGATATAGTATAGTGTGTAGTGCGTGAGTGAGACATTCGATATATGAAGGCCAAAAGATATACACATATGTTGTGTTACATTATGATACATGGAATTTAATGGCTTATCAACTGAATCTAGAAATAATGAATCGGCAAAATCTTTTTAGGTACAATACAAAGAAATCATTCTCTTTGGTGAGTGCAGAAATAAATTATACCTTTCTATCCAAATCCAATTAATAAATCAAAAAAATTAAAATTGGATTTGGATAGAATAGAAAAATTTGTAAATTGTATTATATATAGATAAGAAAGAGTAAGAATATAAGAGTAAGAATATAAGAGTAAGAGGAAACCTTTTTTGTGTCTACCAGAAAATGACTGGCATTATTATTTCTGATCAGTAAAAAAAAATGGAAAATTATTTTTATTTTATGGTCAAAAATTCATTTATCTCAATTATTTCGCAAGAACAAGAAGAAAAAGAAGAAAACAAAGGGTCTGTCGAATTTCAAGTATTCAGTTTCACCAATAAGATACGGAGACTTACTTCACATTTGGAATTGCATAAAAAAGATTTTTTATCTCAGAGGGGTTTAAGAATAATTCTGGGAAAACGTCAACGGCTGCTGGCGTATTTGTCAAAGACAAATAGAGTACGTTATAAGAAATTAGTTGATCAGTTGAATATTCGGGAGCCAAAAACCCGTTAATTCGAAGATTCATTTGAATTTTTTTTTTAGATTTTTATATTTTGTTTGATTTTGATGAACCTCATTTTGAAAAATTCATAGAATAATGAATCGGGGAAAAAGATATGACTTTACCGGCTACAAGAAAAGATCTTATGATAGTCAATATGGGTCCTCACCACCCATCAATGCACGGTGTTCTTCGACTGATCGTTACTCTCGATGGTGAAGATGTTATTGACTGCGAACCCATACTAGGTTATTTACACAGGGGAATGGAAAAAATTGCGGAAAACCGAACAATTGTACAATATTTGCCTTATGTAACACGTTGGGATTATCTAGCAACTATGTTCACAGAAGCAATAACAGTAAATGCACCAGAACAATTGGGAAATATTCAAGTACCTCAAAGAGCCAGCTATATCAGAGTCATTATGCTAGAGCTAAGTCGTATAGCTTCTCATTTGTTATGGCTTGGACCTTTTATGGCAGATATTGGGGCACAGACTCCCTTTTTCTATATTTTTAGAGAGAGGGAATTGATATATGATCTATTTGAAGCTGCCACAGGTATGCGAATGATGCATAATTATTTCCGTATCGGAGGAGTAGCTGCCGATTTACCTCATGGATGGATAGATAAATGTTTGGATTTTTGCGATTATTTTTTAACAGGAGTTGACGAATATCAAAAACTTATTACGCTAAATCCCATTTTTTTGGAACGAGTTGAGGGAGTGGGCATTATTGGGGGAGAGGAAGCAATAAATTGGGGCTTATCAGGACCAATGTTACGAGCTTCCGGAATCCAATGGGATCTTCGTAAAGTTGATCAATATGAGTGTTACAATGAATTCGATTGGGAAGTCCAATGGCAAAAAGAAGGAGACTCATTAGCTCGTTATTTAGTACGAATCCATGAAATGACAGAATCCATAAAAATTATTCAACAGGCTCTAGAAGGAATTCCGGGGGGACCCTATGAAAATTTAGAAGTCCGACGCTTTGATAGAGCAAAAGATTCCGAATGGAATGATTTTGAATATAGATTCATTAGTAAAAAACCTTCACCCAATTTTGAATTGTCAAAACAAGAACTTTACGTCAGAGTAGAAGCCCCCAAAGGGGAATTAGGCATTTTTCTGATAGGAGATCAAAGTGTTTTCCCCTGGAGATGGAAAATTCGTCCGCCAGGTTTCATCAATTTGCAAATTTTGCCTCAGCTAGTTAAAAGAATGAAATTGGCTGATATCATGACGATATTAGGTAGTATAGATATTATTATGGGAGAAGTTGATCGTTGAAATGATAATTGATATAACAGAAGTACAAACTATCAATTCTTTTTCTGGATCGGAATTCTTAAAAGAGGTTTATGAACTTATATGGCTCTTTGTCCCTATTTTTATACTGATATTGGGGATCATAACAGGTGTACTAGTAATTGTGTGGTTAGAAAGAGAAATATCCGCAGGGATACAACAACGCATTGGACCTGAATATGCCGGTCCATTAGGGATTCTTCAAGCTTTAGCGGATGGAACAAAACTACTTTTTAAAGAGGATCTTATACCCTCTAGAGGGGATAGTCGTTTGTTCAGTGCCGGGCCAACAATAGCGGTCATATCTATTTTACTAAGTTATTTAGTAATTCCTTTTGGGTATAACCTTGTTCTAGCCGATCTCAGTATAGGTGTTTTTTTATGGATCGCCATTTCAAGTATTGCTCCTATTGGACTTCTTATGTCAGGATATGGATCGAATAATAAATATTCTTTTTCAGGTGGTCTACGAGCTGCTGCTCAATCCATTAGTTATGAAATACCATTAACTCCATGTGTGTTATCCATATCTCTACGTGTGATTCGTTAGAATATGAACTTTTTTTATTTTAGGAAAGGGATTAAATGTATTGAATAGATATAGTTATTTTTTTATTCATCATTCAGATTTAGGTCAATGAGTTAAACTAGATAGTCATATGAGTGAAACAAAACAGCTTATAAATTTGCAGTAAGAAAATGGATTCTCATTCCCTATGTACAAGAGTAAAGTGGAAGTAAACATAAGCAGTGTAAACTGTTTACCCCAAGGTTGAAATTGCTTGATTAGTCTTTTCATGTCTTGAAGCGGGTACAAAGGATCAACTGTATGGAGTTTCGACTATAGTCTTGTACGTATTACCATATGGGGGATCAATCAAAAATGAGTGGACAAGTAGGAACACCAAGATACACAAAAGATTAGTAATAGAGATAATGTAAAGTCTCAAAAGAGATATTTATGCATAAAATGAATCCAAATTAGGGCTTTAAGTTAGTAGAAATGATAAAGCAGTACTTCCTTAGGATTCCGATCTAGAGTATGCTCCTATTCATTGATTAAAGAAATGACTATCAAGAACGAATTAATCCTCTTTTTTCAGAGCCCCCCCTCTTTCTTCTGAGAAACAAGAACAGGAACAAAAGAAACAGAATGCAATATCAATATATGGAATAGGAAAATAACTGAATAATAAAATATCTTTAGTTATTCTTTCTTTACTGCATACATACATATGCAATTCTTATGAGGATTCATGAATTAGTGGCTAATTCTTTCTTTTTCGTAATAAAAAAAAGATGTATCAAACTGTCTTGTCTATTGACCAAAAATGAGTATTTTATTGAAGTAATAAAATATTACTGAACAAAGAAAATTTATTTTTTTTTAAGAGAATGAGATCAATTCGGAAGCGCTTTTTTCTAGCAAACAGAATTTCCTCGGTCTCATTTTGGACTCTCCAATCTTTATTATTCTTATTCTATTTATTCCCCAATAGATAATTAATATTAATACCGAACTAGTCCTTATATTTATTTGTGGCCGCAGAGGAGCCGTATGAAGCTGAGGCTTCATGTACGGTTCTGGAATAGCGACGGAAACGGTGATGTTATCGCCGACTATAATTATCTAACAGTTCAAGTACAGTTGATATAGTTGAGGCACAGTCAAAATATGGTTTTTGGGGGTGGAATTTATGGCGTCAACCTATAGGATTTATAGTTTTTTTCATTTCTTCTCTAGCAGAATGTGAGAGATTACCTTTTGATTTACCAGAAGCAGAGGAGGAATTAGTAGCAGGTTATCAAACCGAATATTCAGGTATCAAATACGGTTTGTTTTACGTTGCTTCTTACCTAAATTTGTTAGTTTCTTCATTATTTGTAACAGTTTTTTACTTAGGTGGGTGGAATTTCTCTCTTCCATACATAGTTCTTCCTGAACTTTTCGGAATAAAAAAAATGGGGGGGATCTTTGGAATGACAATTGGTATATTTATTACATTAGCTAAAGCCTATTTGTTCCTGTTTATTCCTATCACAACAAGATGGACTTTGCCTAGAATGAGAATGGACCAACTATTAAATCTTGGATGGAAATTTCTTTTACCCATTTCTCTAGGTAATCTATTATTGACAACTTCTTCCCAACTTGTTTCACTATAAATAACAGAATACGATAACGCTATTCTAAATTTATAACCTCTTTCAAACAAGAGAAAGAAATATTAACTTCTTTATTTCATGGATATCTACGATATGTTTCCTATGGTGACTGGATTCATGAATTATGGTCAACAAACAGTACGAGCTGCAAGGTATATTGGTCAAGGTTTTATGATTACTTTATCCCATGCAAATCGTTTACCTGTAACTATTCAATATCCTTATGAAAAATCAATCACATCAGAGCGTTTCCGGGGGCGAATCCATTTTGAATTCGATAAATGTATTGCTTGTGAAGTATGTGTTCGTGTATGCCCTATAGATCTACCTGTTATAGATTGGAGATTGGAAACAGATATTAAAAAGAAACAATTGCTTAATTATAGTATTGATTTTGGGGTCTGTATATTTTGTGGTAACTGTGTCGAGTATTGTCCAACAAACTGTTTATCAATGACTGAAGAATATGAACTTTCCGCTTATGATCGTCATGAATTGAATTATAATCAAATTGCATTGGGTCGGTTACCAATATCAATAATAGGAGATTACACAATTCAAACAATTATGAATTCAACTCAAATCAACAAAATAAACAAGGATAAATCTCTTGATTCAAGGACGATTACCAATTAGTAAGATCCTTTTTTTTTTTTTGATATATTGATTATATTTGATATATCCAATTTGATATATACAACGATATTAAATATATAATGATATTAAATATATATTAATTAAATATTAAATATATAATTAAATAATATTTATAATTAAAAATTTATAATTTTTATAATTAGAAGATTTTAGTATATTAGTATATATTTTACTATATTAGTATATATGTTATTAGTATCTATATATATTAGATATATAAATATTAATATAATTTTATAATATAAATAATATAATTAAAATAGAATTATAATTCATAATTTATTATTTATAATTAGAATTTGTTTATAATAATTTGTTTATAATTTATATAAGTTTATAATAAGTTTATAATTTATATTTATAATTAATAATTATAAATTATTATATTTATTATATAATAAATATAATAAAAACAAATTAATAATACATATAATAAATATAATAAAAACAAATTAATAATACATATAATAAATATAATAAAAACAAATTAATAATACATATAATAAATATAATAATTCTAATTATATCTACATTAATCCACTACATAAATTCACACTACATTAAGATTTAATTCAATTAGGGACGTAGCATATACAAGAAAAACAGGGTAACCTTTTTTTCGGGATTATTCAAAAAAAGGTCATAAAAAATTGCACCTTATCCATATTTTATACATTATACATAATGGATTTAACTGGACCAATACATGATATTCTTGTAGTATTTCTGGGATTAGCTCTTATATTAGGAGGCCTAGGAGTAGTTTTACTTACCAATCCAATTTATTCTGCCTTTTCTTTGGGATTGGTTCTTGTTTGTATATCCTTATTCTATATTCTATTGAACTCCTATTTTGTAGCTGCCGCACAGCTCCTTATTTATGTGGGAGCTATAAATGTCTTAATCATATTTGCTGTGATGTTCATGAAGGGTTTAGAATACTTCAATGATTTCCCTCTTTGGACCGTGGGAGATGGGGTCACTTCGCTGGTTTGTACAAGTATTCTTTTTTCACTAATTACTACTATCCCAGATACATCATGGTACGGGATCATTTGGACTACAAAACCAAACCACATTATAGAGCAGGACCTTATAAGTAATGTTCAACAAATTGGGATTCATTTATCAACAGATTTTTTTCTTCCATTTGAGCTCATCTCCATAATTCTTTTAGTTGCCTTGATAGGTGCAATTACTATGGCTCGTCAATAATAATTAGTATTATATAATTATTAGATAATAAAGAAATAAAAACTAAATGCTTAGCACTAATAAATACTTAGCATTAACAAAATACTTAAGATTAGCACTAAAAAAAAAGAGGTCTTTTTTTTGTCATGTGTTATTGTTAAGACATTTATTTTCCTTCAAATATATTTGGATATTTATAGTTCATATATGAATGGATATTAATCTAAGAAACCCATAGATAAAAAGTATTCCAAGGTATTTGATTCTACCTTTTTTTTTCTATCGCGAATACTTTTGTTCTGAATTTTGTCCTGGAAATTTTACTTTCTGAAATTTGTATTTTAGAAAAAACTTAAAACAGTTGAATTGTTTGTTGAAATCAATTGAGATTGATAAGGAGTTAGTCAATGATGTTTGAGCATGTACTTTTTTTGAGTGCATATTTGTTTTCTATCGGTATTTATGGATTGATCACAAGTCGAAGCATGGTTAGAGCACTTATGTGTCTTGAGCTTATACTAAATTCGGTTAATATGAATCTTGTCACATTTTCTGATTTATTTGATAATCGACAATTAAAAGGAGACATTTTCTCGATCTTTGTTATAGCTATTGCAGCGGCTGAAGCAGCTATTGGTCTAGCTATTGTTTCGTCGATCTATCGTAACAGAAAATCGACGCGTATCAATCAATCAAATTTGTTGAATAAATAGTTCTGTTCTAATGATATAACTAAATTGGAACCAATAATCATATACATATAATTTAATACTCATAAAAAAAATTAAAATACATATCATATACTAATTACATATACCAAGATAAGATAATAAATAAAATATACATATATGCAAACTAACTAACTCTATTCTATATAGAGTTAGTTATCATGTATAATAAATCATGTATAATTATATAATATGTATGTGTAATATTACTAAGTGTGATATAATAATATAATGGATAATAAATAAACTGAATAAATAAACTGAATAGAATAATATTGTATATATATATATATATAATAATTATTTATAGTTTATATATATATAATAATTGTTATATAATAAAAAAATATAAATAAAATATATATATATATAATTATATATTAATATATATATAATAATATATAATAAATAAAAATAAAATATATATAATAAATAATATTTACTAATACTAACTGAATCCGAATAATATTTTATAATATAAATTTATAATATAAAATATTATTAAAAAAAAAAATAATATAATACAATTATAATACAATTTATAAATAATACCAAAATTGGATATAATATATAAGTAATATCAAAATAACATTTAATAAAAATTAAATTTAATTTATCAAAATATTAATTATTAACTTAATCAAAATAAAAATAATATTGTTATTGTAATATAATACTCTTATTGTAATAATATTGTAATTAATATAATATTGTGATTAGTGTTGTAATAATACTATAAGTACTAAAATACTAATAATATAACTTAACTAAACTATATATACTATACATAACTTATATACATATATTATAAATATATACATAACTTATATACATATATTAATTTAAATTAATAAATATATAAATTTGAACAACAAATTATATAAATTGATTAATTTATCAAATTAATATTAATAAATAATATAATAATATTAATATAAAAATAAAATAATAATATTATAATATATAATAAATTCTAATAATAATAATAAATAATATCAATATAAATTCTATTTATATATTTTATAGATATTATATAGATTTATATCTATATAGATATAAATAGAATATCAAATATTTATATAAAATAAAATATATATTATATTAGGATATGTCTTATCACAAAGCTTTACCTAATCTAATATATATATATAATAGAATTTAGATATTTTTATATAGATTTAATATTTAATAAAAAAAATAATAATTTATTATATAATATTATAGTTTATGATAAAACATGATTAATTAGTACTAACATAATTAATAATTTATTTGATTTATCAGTTATATTAGTTATTATTTTATTAATATTAGTTAGTATTAGCACATGACATGGACGATTCATATCACTACGTTTGCTGAACTATAAATCAAAATCCCTTGGCCCTTTTCTCATGAACAGATCCAGAAGTATATGGATAGATTCTCAAAAAAAAATTCTGGTAAACCACTGATTCGTCTGGTGTCTACAGTATATGGATTTATTTACTATTGATTTTACTAGAACCAGATCGAAAATTTTTATGTTAAAAACGGAAGCCTATAGATCCAATGTCACATTCAGTAAAGATTTATGATACATGTATAGGGTGTACTCAATGTGTACGGGCGTGCCCTACGGATGTTTTGGAAATGATACCTTGGTCGGGATGTAAAGCTAAGCAAATTGCCTCCGCTCCAAGAACCGAAGATTGCGTAGGTTGTAAGAGATGTGAATCCGCCTGTCCAACAGATTTTTTGAGTATCCGTGTTTATTTATGGCATGAGACAACTCGCAGCATGGCACTAGCTTACTGATACGTTACAAAAAAATCCACTTGAATCATTTGATTCCTCTTTACTGACAAAAACCCGTGCTCAGAATTAAACAAAAAATATTTTATTGAGTACGGGTTTTTCTGGTCAAAGCGTATCTTGTCTTTACCACGAGTTATTTTCCTTGGTTAACAATAATTGTTGTTTTTCCGATATTCGCGGGCTCTTCCATTCTTTTGCTCCCGCATAGGGGAAATAAGGTAGTGCGTTGGTATACTATATGTATATGTTTATTAGAACTTCTTATAACGACCTATGCATTCTGTTATCATTTTCAATTGGACGACCCGTTAATCCAATTAGAAGAAGATTTTAAATGGATAAATATTTTTGATTTTCACTGGAGACTGGGAATCGATGGACTTTCCATAGGACCTATTTTACTGACAGGATTTATCACTACTTTAGCTACTTTAGCGGCTTGGCCAGTTACTCGAGATTCGCGATTGTTTCATTTCCTGATGTTAGCAATGTACAGTGGTCAAATAGGATCATTTTCCTCTCGAGACCTTTTACTTTTTTTTATCATGTGGGAGTTAGAATTAATTCCTGTCTATTTACTTTTATCCATGTGGGGGGGTAAAAAACGTCTGTACTCAGCTACAAAGTTTATTTTATACACTGCGGGGGGTTCCATTTTTCTTTTAATAGGAGTTCTAGGTATGGGTTTATATGGTTCCAATGAACCAACATTAAATTTTGAAACATTAGCTAATCAATCGTATCCCATAGCATTGGAAATACTATTTTATTTCGGCTTCCTTATTGCTTATGCTGTCAAATCACCGATTATACCCCTACATACATGGTTACCAGATACCCATGGGGAAGCACATTACAGTACATGTATGCTTCTAGCCGGAATCTTATTAAAAATGGGAGCATATGGGTTGATTCGGATCAATATGGAATTTTTATTCCACGCTCATTCCATATTTTCACCATGGTTGGTAATAGTAGGAACAATACAAATAATTTATGCCGCTTCAACCTCTCTCGGTCAACGCAATTTAAAAAAGAGAATAGCCTATTCTTCCGTATCTCACATGGGTTTCACAATTATAGGAATTGGTTCGATAACCAACACAGGACTTAATGGAGCTATTTTACAATTACTCTCTCATGGATTTATTGGTGCTGCCCTTTTTTTCTTGGGGGGAACAAGTTGTGATAGAATACGTCTTGTTTATCTTGACGAAATGGGAGGGATATCTATTCCAATGCCAAAAATCTTTACTATGTTTAGTAGTTTCTCAATGGCTTCTCTTGCATTGCCAGGAATGAGTGGTTTTGTTGCGGAATCCGTAGTCTTTTTTGGACTAATTACCAGTCAAAAATATCTTTTTATGCCAAAAATACTAATTACTTTTGTAATGGCAATTGGAATGATATTAACTCCTATTTATTCATTATCTATGTCACGCCAGATGTTCTATGGATACAAGTTAGTCAATCTTCCAAACTCTTTTTTTTTAGATTCTGGACCACGAGAACTATTTGTTTCGATCTGTATCTTTCTACCTGTAATAGCGATTGGTATTTATCCCGATTTGGTTATTTCATTATCAGTTGACAAGGTACAAGCTATTCTATCTAATTATTACGATAGATAGTCTTCACATCTCAAGTTTTTTTGAAAACCATTTAGCTCAAAAAGTCAAAAGGTTCTCAAAAAAACTTACACAAACTTTCTTTATCTGTGGGACGATTTTTTTTTATTTCTTCTTCAATAAGTTTATTCAATTAGATGCTAAATTAGTATCTAATTGAATATGAATGAACCATAACTATGTAGTCCTATTCCTAATAGATTAACCCCAAAATAGCATATCCAAATTATCAGAAATCCTATAGAAGCCACAATTGCCGAATTCGCACCTTGCCAACCTTGTGTTGTTCTAGTATGTGAATAAATTGCGTATATAGTCCAAGTAATAAATGCCCAAGTTTCTTTAGGGTCCCAATTCCAATAGGATCCCCATGCCTCATTAGCCCATACTGCTCCAGAGAGAATACCCATAGTTAAAAAAGTAAATCCTAGACTAATGACACGAGAACTCCAATAATCCAATCTTTGTATCAATTGATATTTGTAATAATTTTTAAAAGAAGAAGAAGAAAAAGAAGTGTTTTGTAAAACATTTTTGTTTTCATTCAAGTATTCGATCTCACCAAAGAAAAATGACCTAATTAAGAAATTCTTGTTTTTACCAAAAAATTCGATATTTCTTCGAAATGCAATGACTAGAAGAGCAATTGAAAATAAGGATCCAACTAAAAGAGCTGCATAACTCAATAGCATCATACTTACATGCATGATTAACCAATGGGACCGTAGAGCAGGTATTAATATTGCGGATTGACGCATTTCAGTTGAAAGACCTGAAGTGGCAAAGCCTTGAGTAAAAATAGCACTTGGTGTGGTTATTGCGCTTAAATCGTTTTTCTTTTTATGATTCCCTATTTTAGGAATCATATGAATTATAGCAAAACTCCACGAAAGGAACATTAATGATTCGTATAAATTACTTAATGGGAAATGTCCCGAATAAATCCAACGAATAACCAATAATCCTGTTATCAACAAAAAGGTAGCTATCATCCCCCTTTCCAACGAATTACATAATTCTACGATTTTGTGGACTAAAAAGGTCATCAAATGAATCGTAATTACAATTGAAATGATCGAAAAAGAGATATGAGTTAATATATGTTCTAAAGTTACAAATATCATAAAAGAAGGAGTCCAATTACAGAATTTAAATCAGGAATTAAATAAATTATAGAATCTATAATGTTGTTATTTTTAGAGGATGCCGCCACTCGGACTCGAACCGAGATGCTCTAGCACTGCTTCCTAAGAGCAGCGTGTCTACCGATTTCACCATGGCGGCTTGCTTGAAATAATAATAGCCCATTCATTTCAAATCGTCGAGATTCAAGGATTTAATGTAATATTGTTTAAGTTGAAATTTATAATAATTAATTATATTTATTAATAAAAAAATTGAATTATAAATTAATTATAAATTATATATTAATATTAATAATATAATTTTTTTAATTTTTATTTTGAACTATTTACATATTATATTACGCAACTCGGTATCATTAAATTGTATTACTAAATGTACTCCTTGTATAACATTTATGGGAAGATTTACCAAACAAATCAATTAGGTATTGGACTAGACATATAAAAAAAAGAGTTGCAATTTCTATTGTAATTGTACTTTTCACAAAAAAAATTTATTTGAAAAAAAGTAAATTTCTTGTGTGAAAAGTTAGTTGCGGTAAGTCAAAATTACCATCTCGCAAATTAGAATTATAGTATAATGAAAAAAAAAATTAAATTCCGTATCTCATTTTTCTATTTTTTCTTTAAATTAAAAGAAAAAATAGAAAAAGATTAAAAAATAATAATAGTTAAAACCAGTATAGTTATAGTAAGACAGAGAAAATCCTCTTCTACATACCACAACAGTTAGTTCTAGCTTATATTGAATTGAAGAATTTAAAACAAAACATCAATTTATTTAATGCGACCCCTTTGTCTTATAAAATAAAAGTTTGAATTATTTGAACTATGTCAATTCAGATTAGTCCAAGGCCTTATTACTCGTTTGGTCGCACAAAAAAACTTTTTGAATGCCCTGTGGATACTGATTTAGCTAAAGAAAAAGCCTTTAGCGAAGCCAAATATCCTTTTTTCTTCCAAATACTTTTACGAATACGTTTTTTTGACATAGAAGTACGTTTTTTTGGAACTGCCATTCAAAAATAAAGAGTTATTCATTTTTATCATTGGATGTGAAAGACATGTATTGTTCAAAAAGGATCGGCCTTTTTTTTTTCATTATTTATTATCTATACTTTACTTAATTTATTACATGGATAACAATTTTTCATAACATACAAATAGTTTCTACATAACAAACAAAAAAAAAATATATATTGTATTGATTTGTTTTGTGCACATCCCATATAGTCTTTGTACTACAAAAAAAAATTTCCTTTATAATTTCGTATCTCTATTACATACAAATACAATCTTCAAATCAAAAAAAAAACCTGATTGTTTTGTTATCTTTTTTTTTATAGCTCGGTTAAAGTGTTTACGGTATCTATTACCACTAAAAAGAAATTGATTGCCATTCAGAAAGAACAAAAAAGTTTCCAACTCATATTTGATTTTAGTCTGATATTTTTATAACACATTTCATAAATAAAAAAAAAAGTATAAAGAATCTTTTCCCATCTCTTTTTAATATAATTAAAAAGAATTTAATTTTTATTTTCTATTAATTTAATCGATCACTAATTTAATTGATCAATTTCAAAGTGACTATCCATAATTTGAACTTAAATAAAACTACTACTATAGTTTATAGTTAGTCTGTTAAACAAGACATTACCAGATAAGGTGGTAATTTGAGTAATATCTAGTAATATCTTATTTTAGTTATATACCAAATAAGAAACATTCTAGGATTCTATTTATGATAAGCATAAGTTTTCTTATTGAATGAATTGGAATTCAATCAATCAGTTCCACAATGAATTATAATAAAGTGCCTTTTTATTGAATTCTGTTATTAGCGGATACTGGGTCCATATCTGAACCAAGTACTTTATTTGGTGGTGTTGGTGGAACTTTTTTTACTATACTATATGGTTATAAATCATCAAAACAGTAGAATAATTAAAAATTTCATATTTTTTTTGATCTTAATCTTAATTTAAATTTCATAAAAATTTATCTTTAGTGAATAGCCAGGTAATCAATTTAACCTAGTCATTTGGTCATATCATTCGATTAAACGAATTGGAACTTTTTTAATTATTTAATAATATATGGTAAAAGTCAGATCAATTAAGAATTCAAATATTTGAGTTTTTCATAAATTTTTTGCTGATTTGTTTTATTCTTGTTCCTTCAAAAATAGATAAGAGTTGGTGAATCGGAAAAAATTAAATTAATAAGAAAAGAAAAGAATTTTTAATTTGCTTTCTTATGGAACATACATATCAATATGCATGGATAATACCTTTCCTTCCACTCCCTGTTACTATGTCAATAGGATTTGGACTTCTACTTTTTCCAACAGCAACAAAAAATATGCGTCGTATGTGGGCTTTTCCTAGTATTTTACTACTAAGCATAGCCATGGTTTTTTCGGCCAATCTGTCTATTCAACAAATAAATGGAAGTTTTATTTATCAATATCTATGGTCTTGGACCATCAATAATGATTTTTCTTTAGAGTTTGGATACTTTATTGATCCGCTTACTTCTATAATGTTAATATTAATCACTACCATTGGAATTATGGTTCTTATTTATAGTGACAATTATATGTCTCATGATCAAGGATATTTGAGATTTTTTGCTTATATGAGTTTTTCCAATGCTTCAATGTTGGGATTAGTTACTAGTTCCAATTTGATACAAATTTATATTTTTTGGGAATTAGTAGGAATGTGTTCGTATTTATTAATAGGTTTTTGGTTCACACGACCAATTGCAGCAAGTGCTTGTCAAAAAGCTTTTGTAACTAACCGTGTAGGGGATTTTGGTTTGTTATTAGGAATTTTAGGTTTTTATTGGATAACGGGAAGTTTCGAATTTCGGGATTTGTTCGAAACATTTAATAAGTTGATTCATAATAATGAGGTTAATTCTTTATTTACTACTCTGTGTGCCTCCCTATTATTCCTCGGTGCAGTTGCTAAATCCGCACAATTCCCCCTTCACGTGTGGTTACCTGATGCCATGGAGGGACCTACTCCTATTTCGGCTCTTATACATGCTGCTACTATGGTAGCGGCGGGCATTTTTCTTATGGCTCGGCTTCTTCCTCTTTTCACAGGCATAGCTTATATAATGAATCTAATTTCTTTGATAGGTGTAATAACACTACTATTAGGAGCTACTTTGGCTCTTGCTCAAAGAGACATTAAAAGAAGTTTAGCCTATTCTACAATGTCTCAATTGGGTTATATTATGTTAGCCCTAGGGCTAGGTTCTTATCGAGCTGCTTTATTTCATTTGATCACTCATGCCTATTCTAAAGCATTATTGTTTTTGGGATCCGGATCTATTATTCATTCAATGGAACCCCTTGTTGGATATTCACCCGATAAAAGTCAGAATATGGCTCTTATGGGCGGTTTGACAAGATATGTTCCAATTACAAGAACTACGTTTTTATTAGGTACACTTTCTCTTTGTGGTATTCCCCCTCTTGCTTGTTTTTGGTCTAAAGATGAAATTCTTAGTGAAAGTTGGTTGTATTCACCAATTTTCGCAGTAATAGCTTGTTTTACAACAGGACTAACTGCCTTTTATATGTTTCGGGTGTATTTACTTACCTTTGAAGGGTATTTATATGTTCATTTTCAAAATTACAGTGGAACTCAAAATAGCTCATTTTATTCAATATCTTTATGGGGAAAAGAAGCACCCAAGGAGGTCAACATAAATTTACTTTTCTCAATGACGAGAATGAATAATAATGAAAGCATTTATTTTTTTTCTAAAAATACATATCAATTTGATGGGAATGTAAAAAATCGGATGCGATACGTTACTACTCGTTTCTTGAAAAAATATACTTCTATGTATCCCCACGAATCGGACAATACTATGTTATTTCCTTTGCTTGTATTGGTAGTATTGACTTTGTTCGTTGGATTCATAGGAATTGCTTTCAATCAAGGGGAAATAGATTTGGATCTATTATCAAAATGGCTGGCTCCATCAAAAAATCTTTTACATCTAAATTCAGACTATTCCGTAGACTGGTATGAATTTTTGACAAATGCATTTTTTTCAGTAAATATAGCTTTTTGGGGAATATTTGTAGCATCCATTTTTTATGGGTCTGCTTATTCATCTTTCAAAAATTTGGACTTAATCAATTCATTTGTTAAAATAGGCCCTAAAAAAAGAGTTTTTTTTGACCAAATAGTAAATGTTGTATATAATTGGTCGTATAATCGTGGTTATATAGATTTTTTCTACGCAAAGGTCGTAACTGGGGGTATAAGAGGGTTAGCTAAACTAACTCATTTTTTGGATAGATGCATAATTGATGGAATTACAAACAGTGTTGGGGTTATAAGTTTCTTTGCGGGTGAAGGAATTAAATATTTAATAGGGGGTGGACGAATCTCGTCTTATCTCTTTTTGTATTTATCTTTTGTATTACTATTTTTATTAATTTATTTTTTGTTTTTGAGTAGTTT